TCCCGGCAACCCGATCGCCTTTCATTTCTTAGTAAAAGCTTCAATGGACTGAACAGTGCCGCCTACGTCTCGACGTATCTGTAACGGGTAGGGATCGGGAAACAGCGTTTGAACGAGTAGAGCAATGCGGGGGCACTTCCCTTTTGTTTCCGGTAGACCGCCCCTACTGCAACGCGGGGGCACTTCCCTTTTGTCTCCGGTAGACCGCCCCTACTTCTTCTTTCTTTATTTAGGACCCCTCATTCCCCATTTCTTCATTTAGGGGTTGGTCTATCCCCCGAAAGAGAGAGTACGGGACATATCTGATCCGGGCGAATCAAAGACTAAATGTTAGATCTCAGTTGCCACATCGGATCAATCAATTCTCCGATCCAATTAGATACGTTTTTATCCACTACAGAAAGGCTTGGCCGACCCAAACACAATGTTTACGGATCGCTCTAGCTAGGTTCTTGGTTGAATGAGTCTTCGCCCACTAGCGATTGAACTAGAGAATGTGGCTCCGCCGATCCGACCTGAAATGGATATTCCCACTCTTTCCGATCGCTCACGCTTGCTAATGAAAGAATTGAATTGAATGCGGCTGGGCGAAATGGACCCCCGGTGCCGAGATGCTGGGCTGGCTAAGATCTTTGATAGAAGGTTCCTTCTCCCTACGGTCAAAGTGCCTATCCTATTCTATCACAGAATATGATGGTCTAAATCGGGATGTCCTTTATGAAGGTTATACCTTTCCCGAACGTAGAGAGGGGAAGGAATAGACCGGGCAAGCGCACATGCAGGCGAGGGCATTTCACCAAAGCTTTCTTCAACGACTGGGAAAGGTCTTCATCGTAGCGTCCGAAGAAAAGGACTGTTTAGGGGGCGGCTACCTAAGGGAAAAGATTCCAGGCGTCGCCCTTCCCTTATCAGGAAAGGGATAAATCCTGGTAGGCCAAAGCCCTCTTATTCATTTCTTTATTGAATAGCGGGCACTTTGTAGTCCTCGCATGAGAGGAGGGGGCGGGCGATCCAAGCTTTTTCTTCTTCAAATATAGGGGGAGATACGGCTCCGTACGCGCGGATACCACCCCGGATGAGACAGATTGAGGGCGGCGCTGTACTTCTCATTAATTATTCAAAGAAAAAGGGGCAGATACGCAATTTACTAAGAAAGAGACTAGCTGCTTCATTTATCCGAAGCGCATAGCGCCCCTTTTATTGAATAATTCATGGTTATACCTTTCCCGAACGGGAAGGAAGACATCTCATTCGCCCATATTTCAGAAAGGGGCGGAGCACAGGAAACAACAAACGGCCAGGGCGGCCTCGAACCGCACAACACAGATTGAGGGCGGCGCTGCACGCTAGGTCATTTCGGAAACCAGAGAGCCGCCCTATTTATTCATTCAAGGTAGAGACACGATTCACTAATACAGATACGGCGCTGCACGCGCGCAGCTCCCTACGCTTGCCTTGGGACACTAACAAATAAGCATGGGCACAATGCTCTGCTCCTGCTCCATCGGTCATTGTTTCAATGACCTCGTTGCCTTCGGTGGAACCACTACCATATAAGTAAGTAAGGCCAGGCCTGCACCGGTTTCCTGCTCATGATCATGATGGGTAGCTAACCCCAGATCCAGACCCGACGGCAACCGCCAAAGACACAGCTTCTATTGTTCAAAAGCCGGGCCTCCGAACCAATAGATTCTCCTATCAACGAGGAACTGAAAAACTGACAGAAGGATCCGGGGAGGATGAGGGCCTGGCTCCAACCCGCATGCGGGCCACTCGATCGAAACAACCACGAGCCTCTATTCTACTAAACTAATTGATGGGAATACCGAGGACAAGGAGCAATAACGTAACCCCGTAACCATGGTCAAATACCATTCCGGTCGAAATACCCCACCAATGGAAGAAGGCCCTCCCTAGTGGCTCGAGGGTGGTTACTTAAATAGTGATAGGGGCCGGCAACGTATGGGGGCGGGACCGGTGGCTGGCTGCTGGCACATTGGAGGTTTTTGTGGCGCCGGTGGCCTATTCACTCAAAATCATTTGGCGCGGCACAGCTGTCTAGAGAACTTTGCGGTTGCCCGTTCACTTATGGGGTGGGGGTCGAGAAGCAGAGGACCTGGGCGGGTGGGAAAGGTAATCGTTGATGTGATCCATCCATTCTTCATAAAGTGGTGATCCAGCCAGCGACCGCCTTTGACCGGTGCATACTCCTTTGCCTTCAGGAAGAGATCCTTCCCCTCTCTACGTTCGGGAAAGGTATAACCAGCATATGCTTAATCCGATTTCGTTATTGCCCCTTATCGTTCATCCCTTTTACTTCCAGCATTTCGGATCAAGTGCGACCGACCGGGGTCCGGCCGGGCTTGGACCGCGTCTCCTGAGATTTCTCAGTACATATGGCCACCGACGATTTCCCGAAGGGTTTCCCGGCCGGGGTGCAGGGGTCGTCTACAGGGATCGGGTGTTTCACGTCTTACCGTAGTGCATTGATTTCTTTCTTCATTCGGCGACGTTTGATTAATCATTTTTGGTGAATGGCTAGCAATAATAACCACAACTCCTCGAAAGTCAACTGCTTTTTGCAGGATCGAATATGGACCACTGACAAAATCATAGCGGAGGAGTCAGGACCTAACTGGCTGAAAAAACCTCGGAACAGGGGAAAACGAATAAGGAACAAGTGGATATGAGGGGCAAAACATCAGAGCTTTCGCAAGTGATCATATCATGTACGATGCCGCATTCAACCGGAATCTTGCATTCATTCGGCCAGGTCGGACTCAATCAAAGGAAATCTCTCGAGCGGGTTGAAGCATCTCTTCTCTGGGCCTGCTGCTGGTCCTTCCCCTCTCTACGTTCGGGAAAGGTATAACCTCATTCGTTGATGCTGGCTGGGAAGAAGACTCGAAGCTGGAGCCCGCACGGAATAACCATGGCAGGTTCTTCCGGGCGGGGCCCACCGGAGCTATTCGATCTTCTCGTGAGGTAGATATAGAGATAGAGATATAGATATAGATATAGATATATCTAGAGATATCTATCTAGATAGATAGATAGATATATCTAAGATATAATACATCATATAGAAGATCTATTCTATCTATTCAACGAAATCGATATTGCCTCCGAACAAGCCCGGGGCGAAGAGCCGGGAGGCGGAGCAATCGACCATGCCACAATGCAATGCAGCAGAGCAGCAATGACACGACCAACCCGCAATGCAAAGCAAAGCGCCATGCAGAGCAGCAATGGCACGGAACTACCATGCGGACAGGAACCACACGAGGCTATGTAGGATGCCCATTCTCCAGGTTCAGTATGTGTGCTCGGATGAAGGTTGCTACCGTTGCTGGCCGAGATTCGATTCCTTCCCTCTAGCTGATCCATTTGCTGATTCTATTTAGCCTTCCATTTTATACAATTTATCGGGAAATAACGTATATAGAAGAATTTGATCGATTAGCCGAGAATACCGCTCCAACCTATCAAATCGGGATCATCCGAGCTTTTCTCCCCTTTTTATTAATCGAATTAATAGGGTGCGGGTGTAGCGGAAGCTTTGCTTATGGCGAAGCAGCTTTTTTGGGCAGGGCAGCAGGCGTTGGTCGAGTGTCTAAAGACCCTCTCCTTATTCGCCTGCTACTTGCCCGGCTAGCGCGCGTACATATTGATCGGTTCCCAGGCTACGACCATTCATGATCATAGAAGGACTAACCATAGAAGAAAGCGTTGAAGGCACTGAAAAAGCAGTGGCTGGCTTTCGTGAAAAGCCAAAAATCCAAGGCCCTTATACTCTCTACGTTCGTATAAGTCTTCGATCTCTATTGGCTCTCGACGTGCTCCGCGCCCCATTCTCTTTGTGCTGAGCGATCGAGAAGTTTCAGTTCGATTTTCTCTCTGTCGAATAATACTGCTTAAAAAGCTGCTGCCATCTCCTTCCCCTCTCTACGTTCGGGAAAGGTATAACCATCGGTCAAGCCCCAAGAGGTGGAATTCGAATTCTTGGGGTTGCTGCATCTTCATAAGGGGGGTCTTTCACTGCCAATCCTTTGCCTTCCCCTCTCTACGTTCGGGAAAGGTATAACCTTTCCTATTCATCTCGATATAGCTGCTTTTCCCCCCCCCCTCTCCTTTCCTTCCCCTCTCTACGTTCGGGAAAGGTATAACCTTCCCAAAGCTCGGGTTGACGCTTATCTCCCTCGTTAGAGAACCTGATAGCGCTAAGCTTCACTTTACAAACGATAGAATGAGCCATCTTAGTGAGTCTGTCCACCACTCCCGAAATACGGGACGTGTCTGGCGACCCTTCCCCTCTCTACGTTCGGGAAAGGTATAACCACCTGCTGCTCCTTCCCCTCGCTACGCTCGGGAAAGGTATAACCTTTTTCAGTCCCTCCGGAATCGGCAATGGCACTAACGAACCAGGCCCGGGGATATCAGGAGATTGTCGTTTGACCAGAGGACTTGAGCGGCTGGGCCATAAAAGAAAGGGCACTCGACCTGCCCCCCTCTTCCAGCACGGTGATTGAGCAAGCTCCTGTTCTTGGATATAGATGGAGTAATCGAAATTCGAATAAGAATTGGATCAACTAGAATCCAATTGATAGTTCTTTTCCCGAACCCCCCACCCCAAGTGAACGGGCGAAGCGCTATTCAATCGAGAAAGAGGGGGGGACCTTTAGGAAAGTGGTTCAGGTAGCTCAGTCGGTTAGAGCAAAGGACTGAAAATCCCTGTGTCAGTGGTTCGAATCCACTTCTAAGCACGAGCCGAGTGGTTGGTAGCCGCCTCTTGCTCATATTGCTCATTTGTCCTTCCCCTCTCTACGTTCGGGAAAGGTATAACCTTAGAGATTGCTTCGCCGATCTCTGGGTCGTGTTCCATTATTACCCGGGCGAGAGGTCGTAGAAACATGACCAATCGGCCCCGCCCGGCCTTTTTTCGATTCACCAAAAGGAGTTTTTGGCTTTTCCCATCACTCCCTGCTGGGGGAATAACTCTAAGCTGTGACGGACCCCGACCGACTCATACTTTATACAATCATTCTACCTATGAGAAACCGAACGGTATATCTCCGATTCTTGTTCATCTTCCGACATGCTGGACGTAGTCTTCTTCTCCGACGAGCTGGCATCGTTCATTGGAGTACCTAAAGGTCCTCGAGTTCCTAACGGTCCTAGAGTTCCTAACGGACCTCCTTATGCCTCACGCCTTACGCCTTCGAGGGGCGGGTATTTCCCTAAGCCTACCCGATCCCTGGGTAGAAGCTTGATCTCTCTTGCCTACGGTTTGGTGAACCAGTGGCTGGGTTGACTCTTTCCCGAAAGAGGAAACTGATTGGCAAGCTCAAGCATCTATGCGGTCAGGTCGAAACGCATGAAAACGGACCGATGAACCCAGGTTTCTGCTTACCGGCTCTATGAGCATTACCCGAATATGACTTTTCCGGTTAATACTATCGAACCCGGATATCGAATTCGATCCGGGGCGGAGGCGCTGCTTAATGTCGCGGCCGCTCCCCGCCCGCCTTGGAGAAATAAGGCCTTTGAATGAAATAAAGAAAGGAATAGGGGTCGTCGGGTTCCTTATGATGCCAAGTACCATGCGGATCCCTTCGTAACGATCTTGACTCCTCTTCGGGAAAAGCTTGGTTAGGGTTGACAAAGGAGGTAATTTCCGATCCCGATCGGCCGGAGCCAAATGTTCTGTCAGTTGGTCGACCGGGAATCGATATAGCGGGGTGTTTGTTAACCTCGAATCGTCACTCGGAATCCCCGGGCTACACCATGGGAATGGGAAGAGTATCAAAAGAGTGGCTAGTGTCCCCCTACTTCTTAGAATCGATTCTATTTAGGCGTAAAAGCCCGCCTATCCCGCCCTGCAACTCATGTTGTTCGCTCCTGCTCATTAATTATTGGAATAAAAGGGCCCGAAAGAACAAAATGCAGGTCAGGGTAGCCCATATTGATTCAGATCTCTAACAAGGGAAAGCCCTACCCGGCCGGCTCCCTCAAATGAATCAATAGGGTTGTGTGACTGGACTCATATTCGGGTCTGCTGGATCGACTGGCCCCCCGACCAACATGAATAATAGTGCGTGACGCTGTCTGATTGAATCGATTCGCGAAGGGAAATGATCCTCCTTATCCAGCGCTTGGCGTGATGGCGGTACTATCCATTTATATGGATGGAGAGGTACTACGTATATATACATTAATGAATAGGGCCCCACCACACCTTGAGAGAGTGCGACAAACCGTCCCTCGAATTGAGGAACAAACATGGCTAGAATACATTGCGACAACGGCGACCTGCGTGCGGGCCTAACTAATGGCACTCGGCTTCGTCCTTCCAACCTTCTAGCTCTCCCGACCTTACGAATATCGACCAGTGCGAGAATGCAGGTTTCCGTATGGAGATAGAGGAGTAGTGTTCGCTCAGATCGCTCGGGATGGGAATGAACCAACATGTGAAGCAAAGGCAAGTCCTTAAACCCGCAGGTAGCCCTTTTGTTCTTGATCCGTCGGGAATAGGCCCTAACCCCCTTTTCTTTCGATCGATAAGTTGACGCCATTCGACATAGATCTCACTGATCAAACAACGGCCATGGATCAGATGCTCTCATGGGGCAAGCAATGATAGAATAGAATAGGAGCGGAGCAAGACTTGGCGCTTGGACGAGGCCTTTATGTTCCCATTCAGATATCCCCGTTGACCTTGAATCTCCCCTGTCCGGGCTTTTCTATATAAAAGAAACCCCCTATTCGAAATCGAAATAGATATAGGCCATGGGATAATAGGTTGCCGAGACATCGGAGATGTCCATACTGCTTCACCGCCCGCCCCTCCCCCCGACCTTTCCAGTCTTGGTCTTCCATACGGAAAATTCTTTGACCTAACGAACCAACTCGAGGTCGGATCGAAGATCGAACCAGCCGGAGAGACCCGCACGATCATAGCACCAATCCTTCACGTAAGGAACCATTCCGGGCAGGTGGGGTCGGACCAAGGAAGAAGAATAGGCGGAAGGATGCTTCCCAACCGATTCATTATCGATTCAGAAGTTTTTGACTGGAAAGGGAGAAATGAGCAATGATTCATATATCAGTCTTTATTGCATCTCTGCAAGGTGATCACCGAAGGCCGGCTGTTGCCCCCGGGGCGGCTTCAGTGGAATCTTGTTAGGCAACAAAGGCGGCGGAAGTGGCGTAATGGCAGACGCGCTACCCTGAGGTGGTAGTGGGGCAACTCGTGGGGCCTCTCGCAATCGCTCCCTTCATCCCGCCCACCACCTTGCACAGCCTCCAGCCTTGCCATACATTTTCATCCAATGGCGGTATCGCTACGACAACAGCATCGAGCGGCTTACACCGTTGCAACAGCATGAGGAACTGTTCTTTCATCACCTTGTCGACAGTGAATTATTCGTTCTTTGGTTCAACTATCAGCTCAGGTTCAATACTGAGACGCCACTGCCCTATTCATCATATAAATGAAGGAGCTTCAACAGATAGTGATAACCAACAAGCTGCTTCTTAATCACTTGGTGCAGCACCACCAACACGAATTACTCCGCGCTCGGTGCGTGCGAGCAGCAAAAACATGCCCTGTCGAATCGCTGAGAAAGCCATTCATTACTGGATCGACTCGGAAATATGGTAACCACGCGATAAGAAGCTCACCTCCTACTATATGAAAGTAGGTTCCGAAGACCGAAAAACTCTATTACGTAACAGATTCTGCGATATATCCCTCGATTCGCCGGTCCTGACTATGATGGGCCGAACCGTATCCAACTTGGCGGGCTCGCCGCGCCTTTCAACCTTTTCACCACGAAGTTTCTGCTCCACCCTTCTATATCCCGATAAGGATATTCAACCTTTTCACCACGAAGTTTCTGCTCCACCCTTCTATATCCCAATAAGAAGAATAGGGTCCGGTAGCTCTCCGTAGTCCCGTCCTACGAACAAGGCCCATTAATTGAGTGAGGGGTCCCGCCCCTTACTTAGCTAATGTATTTGCTGGCTCTCTCTCCCTGACGAGCAACATTTTTTGCACCCACTTTGTTCGAGAACCGTATCACCGAGCCGCCTAACTCAAATTGCTAGCTAGCTAGCTAACTCCAGGCTATCAAGTTCCATCATGGGGGGGGGATTATGCCCTTATCCATTTCTTGGGGCTCCGCCCTCGCGGGAACCCCCATGGGTCGAAGACCTGACTAAGCCGTGGGTTATTATAGGTAGGTGTTGGCCCATTTACTTCACTGAAATGCAGTAATATCGCTATTGAGTGCTCTCCGGGAACCGGTCTAGGACCGGCCATCCATAAAAGGTGAACCTATCTCTTATTATAAGGATCCGGCAGTGAGAGGCAAAAACGGGAATTTTCTCACGTCATAAACCGTCCTGAATGGCCAGAAGTGATAGTCGACTAAAAAAGTGCTTTTGTGGCATAGGATGTAAATAGCATAAATCTAAGCCTTTGCCAAATCTTATCACTATTATTATCATTCTTATAGTTCGGGAGGTCAAAGAGCAAGCTCTAAACAGAGGCAACCATAGTCGTTTCTCCCCGGTCAATTGGAGGAGGGAAAAGGAGGTGTAAATCTTATCCATCTAGGATGAACTTCAATCAGAGAGTGATCAGACCGATCAAAGGAAGAACTCGCGAGGCCCATTCATTTCTTCAAAATATCTTCCCTGGGATCCTTTCGATCCGATCTCCCCGGCCGGGGTCTCGGACGTCTGATCAGATGGGACCCTTTGATAAGTAATTAATAGATCCTGCTCTACCGAAATGAAAGAGTTCGAGGACGAACAGCAGCCCGCTGCGCTGATCTGGGGCTGAACCAGGGAGGAGTGAATAATGGCCTGCCCGGTGGGTGGTTGATCCGCATCCCATCCAATAAACGTGTTTGGTCGGCCAGGTATTTGAGCGCAAAGCTTGTTGGACATCGCGACGACAATCGCTGTGACCAAGGCCTTATAGATGAGTCATTAATAGGGGCATCATGATCGAGTGGGACATGCGAAGGAACAGCGACGCGTGTTGGACAACAGAGCGACCAGAGAGAAAAAGAAACTTCAGGTCCATGCGATCCTGCGGAGGTTTACAGAAGCATACGTGCAGGCACCGCCAGAATCCTGCCATCGTGATCATCAGGAGTGAGCAAGTGAAGATTCAAGCCTAAAGTTCCACCCCCTTATCAATCGAGTTCGTTGCAGAGTCAATCCGGCCAGTCCCCAACAGCGTGGTGTCAGATCATGGAAAAGCTCCATGTTGGAAGTTGATCCCGGCCGAACTGTATATTGATCCTGAGTGCTCGATCCTCGATCTTCGATCTTGGTTGAGGGAATGTATCAGGGCTACTATAGAAGAGAAGAGAAGAGAGGAGGAGCGTGCTGGGGTTTTCCAGTTCGTCCCAATTCCCAGTGTTGATCCGACGATCAACGAAATAGCAAATGGGATACAGATTTCGATCGCTACGAGGTTTCTCTTGCCTCAACCTCTTTTGTTCCTGCCGGTAGGGTGTGGATCCGGCGATTCAGTATCGGGGTGATCGGTCAACTGGCAGCATCCCGTGCGTTGATCCATCGATCAACAAATAGGATGGTCCGGACGGGTAGGTGGATCATTGAATTAACCTGACCTGTCCAGCGCGTCTTTCCCCGATCTCGGCTCGTTTTGGGTAGGCTCGTTGGCAGATGCCCCCCCCTTGAATGAAGAAAGGGGATGGGTTCTCAGTTCCCCGAGCTGCCTCCCGGAAGCCCGTCCCGTAAAAGAGCGTTGCGATACTCGTGGAAACCGTTGCCGCCAGAAAAAGCTATTCAGAAATGCATTTCCATTCATTTATTTACTATTTATTGACTATGGGGGGGGGGCGATAGTGCGAGACCTAATGATGGCAGGGTATAGGATGGAGGAGCGAAAGATGCGGAGGTAGGGCGAGCCCGCCCCCCAGCAGGGGTCTTTCTCACATGGACACTACCAAAATGAGCTTTCAGGAGATCGCCGCCCTGGGTGCTCGTGCTGATGGGAAAAAGGGTGGTGGCCGTCGACATTTGGCCGATAAAGAACTGGCTCGACGAAGTCTTCTTCGAGAGCGGGCTCGACAAAGTCTTATTGAGGCTCGTGCTCGACGGTTGAGGCTCGTGCCCGGCAATCAAGACCTCGAGAGCTTCAGCCGGATTTACGGAGAGTCAACATGCATATGAAAGCCTTAGATAGAAAACATCATGCTGGCAAGGGTACTACCTCCAGTAGGACATATCCAACATCAAGTGATGGAAGTGAGTGATTTTGGTTCACCTTGATTCGATTAGGAAGGGCTCGAATTAGGAAGGTTCCTAGTGGGGGGGGGGCGGGCCAGCAGGGGAGTCTGATGCGATATAAGAGTCTTGGCCCGACCGAATCTTGTTCGTAATTTCAGAATCTCATTTGTATCCAAAGGATGTGGGCAACCAGAATCATGCGTCTCTCGGGGGTTAGTATATAGTAGAATCCCCCTACTACCACATCCCCGGATCAGGCTTCCGCCCCCCCTCCCGAGCAAACAGTGTGGAAGGTCCGTAAGGTACGAATATCTTAACCCAATCACTCCTTCGCGCAGACACAGGAACCGCCGGATCTTCCCCCTTTCATTCATATAATTGTCGCCGCCGCTACCCCACCAATCTACCAGAATAGGGATGAGCGCCTCTCGAACAAATAGGCAACTCCCCCTTGTTTCAAGTTGGGGTGGGGTGGGTCGAACCGATTCATCACTCAGGACGGCAAGTGTCGCTAGGGAAACACCAACCAAATCGATCCGGCTGGAACGTTTGGTTGAAGCTTAGATTCACCACTTCTGACGAATCATCCGACAAAAGGTAACCCCCGCTCACTTGAGCAAGTGAGTTGAAACGGGTGTTACCCGAGTAACACTTTTCATCAAGGTTCCGCTCGGCAACCCCTATTCTTAATTAAGTAAGGGGGTCCGAGGCTCTCCAATAGAAAGAAATAGGGCAGCCGGGTGACAAAGACTCGACCGAATCCGTAATGACCTTTCGCCTCAATCTCATGCACCATGCAATTCAATGGCTTGTGAACAACAATGAAAAAGTCTTCGACCCAGGTTGGTGACATCTGTCCGAAGGCTTTTGCTCGAAAACTAACCCTTCCCGTCACTGATGGGCGGTGCACAGAGGGATTCCGGATGGAACCTTTCGTCAGATCCATTCCCATGGTCTGGCCAGTGCTCTAAAGTAGATAGAGACTCTCGGAAGAGATGGAGGATTCGATCCAGCCACAGCCCCACGGCGGCTACCTCGTTACGACCTTATATCATCAGTGGAAGGAAAAGTTTGATTCTCTGTCGTCCTTCCCCTCTCTACGTTCGGGAAAGGTATAACCCTGAGAATAGAACGAAGCGCTGGCTCCTCCCTTTCTGATCGATCTATCTAGGGCCTTTGTTTCCCTCACCTATGGCATTCATGGGATATGAGGATTCAAATAGATGGTGTAATGTTCTACCCATTTACCCCTGCTAAGGGAGAGTGCTCGATTCGAACCAACCAGTTGACCCACGGATCATCCCATTAGGACAAAGAATGATATTATCGATTCCTTTCCGGTAGGCCGGACTATTCGCCACCCGGCCGGCATTCCGTTTAGTCCCTTATCTATTCATTCATTAAAATCAGGTTGAATTTCAAAATTTGTCAGAAGTCTTGACCAAACCAAGGTCAAGCAGCAATTCACAGGAAAAGAATAGAATGAAGATGTATAGAAGAGGATTTGATAGAAGATTCGTGTCCTTTATGTCAACTGATCGAATAATTGATGTGAAAGCTAAGAAAAGACAAGAATGGTGGTTTGACTATCCGTTGAAGGATGTATTATTTACGAGACAGGGAGAAGCAGCCATTGTTTACTCATTTGAGCAGGAGAAAGGTACAGATGGCCGAGTGAAAAATGTCCTACGTGCAATAAGCCAACTGGATCATTTGATCTTGGCCTTCGAAACCATCAAATCGAACCCAGGGAATATGACTCCTGGTATCCAAGAAGAAACCATGGAGGGATTCAAGCGAGAGGATTTGAGCAAAGCGTCGGCAACCAACGGAGGAATATGAATTCTCCCCGATGAGGAGAATCTACATTCCCAAACCTGATTCAACGGACAAACGCCCACTCACGATTCCGAATCCCCGCGACAAGATCATTATGAAGTCGATGGCGACGGTGCTTGAAGACATCTTTGAACCAATCTTCTTGCCATGTTCTCACGGTTTTAGGCCGGGTTGCCATACGGTCTTCCTAGAGATGCTAGAAAATTGGAAGGGCACAAGAACGATTGTCAATGCTGACGTAGTGAAATGTTTTGATAACATTTCTCATACTCGGTTATTGGACCAATTGAGGCGTTATATAGACGACGAGCCCTTCCTGAGGCTAATGGATAAAATGATTAAGGTCTCTATAGAAGACGAGGATGGCAATGATCTATCGAACAAGGAAAAGGGGATCCCGCAAGGAGCGAGAATCTCCCCGTTAATGATGAACGTCTACCTTCATTCTCTGGATGAAGAGATCTACCGAATGATGGAGAAGAATTCGGAGATCAGATATGTTCGCTACGCTGATGATTGCACGGTGGGACTCCTATCTCGATCAAAAACCCAGGCGGAAACGATATGTTCGGTAATATCCTCATATATAGGCGAAGAGCTGGGACTGAGGATCAAATATGAGATAGAGACAGTGAGTACGATCATCTTAGGCGTTAGGCTTCGTCTACCAGATCACAAAGATGAAGAGATCCGCCTTGAGGCCCCGAAGGAAAGGATAATGAAAAGACTGAAGCAAAGAGGCTTCCTCCCGGACCCGCCCAGAAATGGGGATTCAGTGAGCTGGGGGCAACGAATAATGAGATTATAGAAAGATACAACTCAGTGGGCCGAGGCCTCCTAAACTTCTTTAGCTGTTGTGAAAATGTGACGACGATACGGGAACGGTTATACCTTTCCCGAACGTAGAGAGGGGAAGGCCCGCTTCGAACAGGTTGTTACATGGGTCGACTGAACAATCGGAGCCCGCGCACGATCCCCCGGACCGAACCTGGATGCCATTGTGGGACAACGACAGTACATAACGGACCGAGCAATGGATAGGATACCTAAAGGCTTTCATATTGGCAGCGTATCGACAAAGCCCACTCGTAAATACTGCCTACTGAGTTCGGTACTCCTCCCAGGAAAGACCTGCGCAGTAGTAGGATGCGCGAGTAAGGCAATCGAGATGCATGCAGTGAGAGAACATCTGAAGACATTGGGAGACATAAAGGTCTGCGGTACTATGAGGGAGTTGCAGCCCTAAAACAGAGATTGTGGCGGAAACAATTCCCTCTGTGTTATGCTCACCATAAGGATTTAGACGATGGCAAACTAAGCATAATGCATCTGAAAATGAACCCGAAGGCTCGAGAGGTGGAAGTCCTTCCCCTCTCTACGTTCGGGAAAGGTATAACCTAACAACCGAGGAAGCTAAAGAATGGCGGAATCGGCATACGAGGTTCCCCAAAGAGAACATAAGGATAGAAGAAGATGTTTGACTGATTAAAGAATGGCCGTCTTAGAAACCGATGGCAGAAATACGTATATAAATACGAGATGTACAGTAAAGGTCTTCCGGTTCACCAATCACTGACAGTGGAACATAAGGGTAAGGAAGAGGTTGGACCGCTGATACACGCGAGGAACCGAGCGTAAGATCAGCGGACCAGTCCATAGGTGTGCTGGGAACACGCGTCGCTAAGTGATAAACAGGCGCGTTGAAACAGGGGTAGAGCTTCAACGAGAGGCTGGCCCACCGGTAGCGAGCATCCTCCCAGTGATGGGTAAGGATGGGAGGGGCATACAGGAAGACTCCCTTCCCACGGGCAGGCATGATTGGAATCATGCCCTGTGGATTTTGGTTGCCCAGAATCCATTAGGTTCACTTGGAAAACCAGCCGCAAATGAAATGATCAGCGCCTCCCTCTCACAAAAACCTTATGCAGAGCTGCAATTTCAAGAATTGAAACAGCGGCTCCCTCTCAGGCTCAAGCCCGGGATTCACCCATCCTTGGGAGCGCGGCCGCGACAACCCGCGATGATACAAAGAAGGAAGGGGAAAGATTGAGATGAGGTTTTGAGCGGTAAGCCAACAAAAAGGTAACCATAGAGAACGGGGTTGCGAAACAAATCGGCAAATCCAAGGAGCTTATGAAGATGGTAAATTAGGTGGAAGAACCAGAAGATTGCCCTCTGCTACGCGAGTAGCCAAATCAATCTTCTGGTCCCACGGGAGGATCTGGGACCCGTCAGGGTCCCAGATCTCGAACCCCTCAATTCTGTTCGGTTATACCTTTCCCGAACGTAGAGAGGGGAAGGAATGAGGTACAGGGAGTGCTGTAACGTGATAGGAACATGAATTGTTGGAGGAAAAGGATATACCTCTCCCGAGCGTAGCGGGGGGCCCCCTATTATTGAATTGAATATTGAATTGGGCATTATTGAATCAAGCACTGGTCGGTGGACCGGCACCTACCTTCATAAGGAGGTAATGCCGGGCAAGCTCAATAGGTGGGCCGTGATAACGGAATGATGCTAACATGGAGGCGCTATTCCGTCAAGCTCCTCACGGTACATGACACCCGCCCTATTCTTAGTGAAGTACCTCTTCCTAATTGAGTAAGGGGCAGGATAGCTCGGGGAATAGAGACGGAGGGCAACCCCCACTTTATTCCCACCAAGACCATGGAGCCAATTCTCTTATGTATGATGTCCATATGCAGTAGTATGGCGGCACTTCTATTATGTATGATGCTACTCCCCATAGGCAGTTCCGGAGATGCTGCCTTCCCCTCTCTACGTTCGGGAAAGGTATAACCTTCACGGTCTGCCGTTAGCTCCTCAATCGCTCTCACCGGCCGAGCGGAGAGACTCGGATCCTCAGCGATCAACGTCCAGACGTCCTACTTC